ATCACTAATCCAAGACCGGAATATTCAGAGGACTCTTCTGATCAAACAATAAATTGTCAGCAAAGTTGTTTCTTTTTTTCTTCAAATCCAAAGAATTTTTATTACTTTATACATAGGTCATCGATTCAACATTGGATAAAAAAAAGGGGGAATCCTAATTTTTGGCATTTTTTCCAAAAAAAAAAAAAAAAAATGAAAGGTTCAAATCATTTTATCGACATGAGTGTTATATATCGAAAAAATAAATTTTGTAGTTAAATATTAACATAATAGTAGAAAGCGTACCATCCTGTGCCCGGACTTGAAACAAACGGTTTAGCTTTAACCATGTTAATGGTCCCCCATTATTGGTTCGTAGAGGATCAAAGTGGATTTACCAATGAATGACGAAATGCTATGGTTCTTCAATATGATTTTTGAATTTAGTCATAAGTAATTCGCGAGATGATGCACTTTTTTTTTTCGTAGTTTTAACGAGAAAAGTACAGTTGGTTGTATCCAACCTATTCTTGAAATAAACAACTCGCACACACTCCCTTTCCAAAAAAAATCAATACACCAAGCACTACACTTAGATTTATTGGATTTGTTGCTAAAATATCGGTATTAAATCCGAAACTCCCCGCGGATGGCCAGGAACCCAAGAAAATGAAAGAATCGGTTATATTTTTCATATTATCTCCTTTTTTTATTTATTTATATGTTTCTTTTTTACTTCCTCTTTATAATTTTTCAATTGACAATTTCCAAAAAACAATAAGAACCATACTTATGCTTTTCCTTTGTTGGAACAATTTCTAAAACGAGTTCCATTGAACCTTGAATTAAGAAGAGGAAAGAGTCACTATGCTAATTCCTCATCCACAAATAAGTCTCTCCCCATACATAGGGTATTGTACCAACGAATAAAATAAATAATTGTAAAAGTGAAAGGTTCATAAAATTATAAAAAGCACGAACAGAAAGTTCAAAGAAATAAAAAAGAATACATAGTGTTTGTTTTTTTTTTTTAGGATTCAAATTAAACAAAAGGATTTGCAAATAAAAGTGCTAATGCTACAACCAATCCATAAATGGTTAAAGCTTCCATAAAAGCCAGACTAAGCAATAAAGTCCCTCGTATTTTTCCCTCCGCCTCAGGTTGTCTCGCAATCCCTTCTACAGCTTGGCCTGCAGCAGTACCTTGACCAATCCCAGGCCCAATAGAAGCAAGCCCTACAGCCAACCCAGCAGCAATAACGGAAGCGGCAGAAATAAGTGGATTCATGATAAGCTCCTCACACCAAAATAAAGAAATGGTTAATGATACAATCAACCAATGAATAATAACTTATTATTCCATTGCTAAGATTTATACAGTCGAAGTAACTAAAAACTCCGAATTGAAGTAATAATATGATTGAATCATCAGAACTATTTGAATATCTTTTTTTTGAGTTCCTATCCATCCACGTAGTTTTTGTGAATCCATACTATACTCCTGTCATTCTTCCATTTTTTTTTTTCTTGATTGAATCTCGGTATTCAGTCAATAGTCAATTCACAACTACAGACGAAACGGAAGGACTTCAACTAGAATCCATATCTAAATTCCCAGTAGTAGAGCATATCTTTAGTTCATATATAACTAGTTAATACCTAATATCACATATACTTGTGTTTCTTACCTAATGTAAACATATTATTCGTATTTTAGAGTCAATCGGATTCGAGAACCATTCTTCGAAACATACACAAGTGTTGTCTTATAGTAATTCGACTCCACACTCCCCTAACAAATACATTTTTTTTTCATCTCTTTTTTTGTAAATCCTTGCCTACTAATATCGTAATCTTTTTTTTTTTCCTATTACTCTCTAGATCTTATATATTTTCCTTATTTATACCTTACCTTAAACTTATTTATATATTATTTTTCTATTTTTATTCCCTAAATAGATTATCTTGAGCCATGTATATATTGCCTTGAGCTAAACTATTTCTAAAACTAATCAATGATGACCCTCCATGGATTCACCTATATAAGCTGCAGCTAAAGTTGCAAAAATAAGAGCTTGAATACCACTTGTAAATAATCCAAGGAACATAACAGGTATAGGAACTACTAAAGGTACTAAAGAAACAAGAACAACAACTACTAATTCATCAGCTAATATATTTCCGAAAAGTCGAAAACTAAGTGATAAAGGTTTTGTGAAATCTTCTAAGATATTAATGGGTAAAAGAATTGGAGTTGGTTGAATGTATTTACCGAAATAACCTAATCCCTTTTTTGTAAGACCCGCATAAAAATATGCTACTGATGTGAGTAAAGCTAAAGCAACAGTAGTATTTATATCATTTGTGGGTGCGGCTAACTCTCCATGAGGTAACTGTATGATTTTCCACGGTAAAAGAGCCCCTGACCAATTCGAAACAAAAATAAACAGAAACATAGTTCCAATAAAGGAAACCCATTGACCGTATTCTTCTCCAATCTGGGTTTTACTTACGTCTCGAATGAATTCAAGGACATATTCGAATAAATTCTGACCGTCAGTAGGAATGGTTTGTGGATTCCGAACAGCTATAATAGATGAACCTAATAAGATAGCAATTACAACCCAAGAAGTAATAAGTACTTGGGCATGGACTTGGAAACCTCCTATTTGCCAATAGAAATGTTGGCCGACTTCGACACCAGATATATCGTATAACCTCTTTAGTGTGTTGATAGAACATAAAAGAACATTCATATTGCCCCCTGAAAGAAATAGAACTTAAAAAAAAATTATTTTGATGAGTTGTATATTTTTTTGATACCAACTTATTACAATATCCCTAATTATTTTTATCTCTTTTGTGCGATTCAGGAATAGTAACCAATTCAATAAATCTAGGAAGTCCTACAAAAATAGATTTATCTTATTATTAATCAAGGATTTCGTATAGAGCTTGAATGGCCTTCACAAATTGCAAATACTAATTTGTTAAGAATTAATCGAATTGAAGCTATAGCGTCATCATTAGCTGGAATCGAAATATCTGCGAGATCTGGGTCACAATTTGTATCAATTAAACAAATCGTTGGAATTCCTAAAGTGATACATTCTTCAAGAGCCCTGTATTCTTCTTGCTGATCAACGATTATTACAATATCGGGCAACCCTGTCATATATTTAATCCCGCCCAGATATGTTTGTAAGTGAGATAATTGTCTCTTCAACATAGCGGCATCTCTTTTCGGAAGACGGTTGAACCCCTCCGTCTTTTGTTCCGTTCTCAAGTCCCTGAACTTATGAAGTCTAGTTTCTGTAGTGGACCAATTCGTCAACATACCACCGAGCCACTTTTTATTAACATAGTGGCACCGGGCCCTTATTGCAGCCCGTACTACTGAATCAGCTGCTTTATTTTTGGTACCAACAATTAAGAATTGTTTTCCCCTACTTGCTGCATCAAAAACTAAATCACAAGCTTCTGATAAAAAACGAGCAGTTCGAGTAAGATTTATAATATGAATACCTCTACGCTTTGATGAGATATAAGGTGCCATTCTAGGATTCCATTTCCTAGTACCATGACCAAAATGAACGCCTGCTTCCATCATCTCTTCCAAATGGATGTTCCAATATCTTCTTGTCATTTCTCCCCACACTTCCTCTCTTTTTTTTAAGAAAAAAAAGAGATGAGGTACCCTGAAATAGAAATAAAAAATTGTTCCAATGAAACCTTATCTTCTACCTCTACTGGGGATTGGCCGTTGATACACGATCCAAGCCATTATTCATTTATTTCTATTCGTTATTATTTTTACCAAACCAAAGGACTGCAGATAGGTAACAGGATGAATCTGCTCTTAGAAATTGAAAAATCCTAGAAATGATTGTTCTGATATACCATTAAAATTCTTTGAAATGCAAAAATCGAATAATTCTCTGTAGTGGAACAAAATATCTCTCATTTCCCCCTCGAATAAATTCTTCTTTTTCATTTCCAAAGGAATGTTATTATGTTGTCTTGAGCGATGCGCTAATCCTTTGAATCCGGTACCAACGGGTATCATCCCTCCTAGGACAACATTCTCTTTCAGACCTTTCAGCCAATCTATACGACCTCGGAGAGCGGCTTTTGCCAAAACTCGAGCAGTTTCTTGAAAACTTGCTTCGGATATGAAACTTTGCGTATTTAGAGATGCTTTCGTTATTCCCAATAATATAGCTCGGTAATAGATCGGTTCTTCCAAAGCACGCCCCGTTCGTTCGGCTCGCAAGACTCCAATTAGCTCTCCAGGTAAAAAAACATTAGACAGTCCGTCTTCTGAAACCAATACTTTTGATGTTATTTGACGTACAATAATTTCTATATGTCTATTATGGATCTCCACCCCCTGGGATCGATAAACCTTTTGTATCTTATTAACTAAAGAAATACGGCTTTGCACTATAGTGAGTTCAGCACCAATTAAAAATCCCCAAGGAATTCCAAGAATTCTTGTTATACGCTCGTTCCAACCCTCAACTCTCTTTTCTAGGCTCATCGATATGGAATCAATCGAACGCACTTCTAACACTTGTTCCACTTTTGGAAGACCCTGCGTTATATCACCAGATCTTGATTTTTCATATATAAAGGTAACTAACGTATCTCCTTCATAAATGATTTCTCCATAATGGAGATGAACAGTTGCTCCTGAAGTGGCCAAATAAGGCTTAGCTAATCTTATTACTACAGAATCAACCTGAACAATTAAAATTTGACCCGATTTTAGGTGTGGTCCGTTTTTGGCTATACATACATTTTCACAAATAAACTGTCCAAGGCTAATTCTTGTGAGTGTTTCATCACAATAATTATGATAATAATCATGATGGAGAAAAAACCAAGTCAAATTGAATGTATTCAAAACCACGTTACTACACGGATCAGAATTTAAAATCCTCCCGTTTTCATCCATTAAATAATAGTTAAATACTTCAAAAGTCTGTTTTAAATTGTCAAGTTCCAAATAGTTAGTTATCGAGATCTGATTATGAGTTATTAACTGAGAAAAGGAATAAAAATTTAAAATTTGAGGGACTGCTCCTAAAGGTCCTAATGAATTCCGAATTTCAATTAGAGAATCTTTTTTAATTGATTCTTTTATCACATTATAATATTTTCCATCATTGAATGGATCCATTTGAAAACAATTAGATGCTGACAAAATTATCAAAGATTGCCGTTCTTTATTCCGATTTATATTTAACAACGTACGAATAGTTCCTTGATTTTGACTAAGGGATTGTTGAACCCTTGCCTTGGAATAAAGAGAATCCAATGGATTGCTATTGGTGTAATTAGACTCATTATTGAAGATCAATCCTGAACCTGAGGGGTCTTCCCTTTTTCTGATATACGAAATATGGGATTTCACTAAGTCTATTCTTAGGAAATTTCGAACCAAACTCAGACCTTTTGTCCTTACTTCAACAAAGGAAGCGAGGGCTTCTTTGATAGAAGAACTCTTTTTGTCTTGGTCCCAATTCAACACTAAACAAGTCCGAACTAATTGAATACTTGTCCCAGAAATTCCCCGAATTGGTTTACCATTTCCATAAAGGATATAATTGACAACTTGAAGTTCTAGATTATCCCTTTCTTGCAAGGAATCCTGTGGGAAAAGTGTTACTAAATTTATACCGTTTGCTATTTCATATATGATTACAGGTCGAACCAAAACAAAATACTTTTTTTTGGTAGGTGTGATCCATTGTACATAAATCCAATTTTTCAATTTTTTGAATTTCTTAGAATTTTTTTTTACCCTTTCCGGTGATATCAAGATACCACTTTGTCGGGATATCTTATCCATCTCTCCAGGAAAATTTATATTTCCAGAAAATATTTTAAGTTCAATCTTTTTTTTTTTTTTCTCCACTCGTACCAATCCGCCTACTCGGCTTCTTGTACTTAAAGTGATTGGTGTATCTACTCCAATGAGACTATTGTTCCGTACCATTATGGAATAAGATTCAGGTAAAATATGCACTTCCTCGGGAATGAAAAAAAATGGATCTACTTTTATTTGGTATTTTGGCTTAAATTCTTTGACTCTAATCAAATCTTCTTTTTTGAGGATTGAATGCACCCCTATAGTCCCATATTTAGTAATTCCTAAACTATTTCTTCTATATTGAGGATCATCGAAATAAGCAAGAATACAATTTCTACGAAAAAGACCATTTATGGGTATTTCAATCGAAATGCTAGAACGGGGCAGTAATTCTTTTTCTCGTTCTTGAAGTGATTCAAATTGAATGATGAATCTATTTCTTCGCTTCTTTGCCAATAAATCACAATTCCCTTGGAAAATGCAAGGATATATAAGATTACAATAACCCGTACATATGATTCGATTAAGTTCTGAATAATTAGGAATTCCGCTTTCTTTTTTACCAAAAAGATTTGAACTAAAAAATTTGTGTCTTACTTGATCATTATTTACTGAAAGGATAGAAATAGATCTTTCTTCGACAGAACGAGAATGAACGTTAATTTGATCTTGATCCTTATAGAGTGAAGGACTTACACGGGATCTACACCAACCCCCTGATAATACCCATAAATGACTTGTTTTTGGTAAAAGATGTACATTACTATATGTAAATTCGGGTGCATGGTACACATCGGTACTCCAATGCATTTCTCCCTCTGAGTCAGAATAAATATGTTTTCGAACCCTTTCTTTAAAATTGAAAGTGTATGTTCCCGCACGAATCTCAGCAATCACTTGTTCTGATTCTACATATTGATCATTTTGAACTAAAAGAAAACTTTTTGGTGGAATAGTAACCTTATGTAGAATATCCTCACTCTCAATAGTTACATACAAGTCTATATAACATAAAAAGGCAGGATGTCCATGACGCGTACGTGTGGGATGAACCCAATTCTCATTGAATTTTATTTTTCCATTAGAAGGAGCTCGTATATGTTCTGCAGTACCCCCTGTGAATACTCCGCCAGTATGAAAAGTTCTTAATGTTAGTTGAGTGCCCGGTTCCCCAATAGATTGACCTGCAATAATACCTACAGCTTCTCCCAATTCGACCAGATCGCCGTGAGTAGGACTTCGTCCATAACATAATCGGCAGATCCAAGATGTACTCCTACAAGTAAAGGGGGTCCGAATAGATATTGGTTGTGTTTGAAAGGTTATAAAGCGATTGATAAGTCCAATACCAATATCTTGGTTTTGAATGCCAACGCATCGCGGGCCTATATATATATCGTCTGCTAATACCCGACCCATTAATGTTTGGATAAAAATTCTTTCTGGCATCATCCCATTTCGGGGACTCACAGAAATTCCTCGGATGGTGCCACAATCTGTTCTACGTACAACAATGTGTTGAACTACTTCAACAAGTCTGCGTGTAAGATATCCAGCATCCGATGTTCGTACAGCAGTATCCACAACTCCTTTACGGGCTCCGTAGCAAGAAATGATATATTCCGTTAAGGACAGTCCCTCACGTA